ATCTCATAATTATCTATGACTGTTTATGTCTCTAGCATGACCACTTGATTAAATGTGGAGGGAAGTGGGATAAATGGCCGATACTACTGGAAGGATTCCTCTTTGGATAATAGGTACTGTAACTGGTATTCCTGTGATCGGTTTAATAGGCATTTTTTTTTATGGTTCATATTCTGGATTGGGTTCATCCCTGTAGTAATCGGATGAACTGAGTTGTAGACATGAAAGTGTAAGAACTCAATGGGACCCCTGGAATCAGACAGAGAAAAACGTAGGGGTCCCATTGAGTTCTTACACTTTCATAATACTTTATCCGGTTAAATCACAAAATAGATTATCTTTTTCTGATATTTGAAATATTTCACAAAACCTCATTAGACTTTTTTTATGGTCTTTTTGAAAAAGAAACCTCATTAATTAATTCAGAACATTTGTTCCTCGATATACTTTACAAAGTTATAAGAAAGAAGAAATAGATCGATTTTTTTTCTTTTCCTGAATGATTAGATATTTTCTATATTTCTGTCGATACAATATCATGCGAAATTTGCTATACTATCTATACGAATAGAACTCTACTAATACTATATTATATAGAACTGTACTAATAGAATCTTACTCTATTTTTTTTAGAAGTTGATTGAAGAAGTTCTATTTGCTCAAAGGACTTCCCCTTTTTTGTTTGTCCACTACTATTTATATGATGTACTAAATGGAATTTCTTTATACGTAAAAAGAATTTTATAAGTCTAAAATCAAAAACGAGATTGTGAGAAACCGGGCAAACTATGAATATGAATCTTTTACGAGTAAAATCAAGAATCATTATTATTTCGACACAAAAAAGGGATGTGAAAATTCCTTTTCTTGTGTCGAAGACTAGGAAGACGAATAGAATAAGACCTCCTAGAATCCCTTGTTTGGTTGATTTTACCTTTGCTTTTCCACTTACTTTTTTTGTGCTCAATATCTAGTCGAATTGGATTCTATTAGAATAGAAAAACGATTGATACATTCGATGACAGTGAAATTTACCAAGAGTGACATAATTACACCTTAAATAAAAATTGAAAAATTGAGGGATTATTGGTTGATAAATTCGTAGATCTAGAAATTCATTTCGGACAATTGAACTTTCTCGAACTGTTTCTTTTTAAGAACTAAAAAGATTTGTGCCAAAATGATAGATGCCAAGAAGACCAAAAGGCCTTGGACACGTAATGGGTCTTGAAGTACTATTTCCGCATCCCCCTGACCAAATCCACCCACATTAGGATTACTCGTTAATGGTTGATCCAGTTTGATAGATTCGCCTTCTGAAACAAGAAGTTCCGGTCCTGGAGGTATACTATCAATCACTTGGCGTCCCCCTGACGCATCCGTTATAGTTATGTCATATCCCCCTTTTTCTTTTCGTATGATTTTGCTTACTATACCTGCTGCTGTAGCATTATAAACCGTATTGTTACTTTTGCCCCCGTCGGGATAAATCTGACCCCTTCCTCGGTTTCCGCCTACGTATATAGGATATTTTAAGAAGTGAACATCCTTCCTAGTAGCGGGATCAGGAGAAAGAATAGGAAAGGTTATTTCACTATATTTCTGACCAGGAACAGGACCTATCACAAGAATATTTTTTTTAGTGGGTCGATAATTCTGAAAAGACAGATTACCTATCCTTTCTTTCATCTCTGGCGAAATACGATCAGCAGGGGCTAATTCAAACCCCTCGGGTAAAATCAGAACAGCCCCCACATTCAAAGCTCCCTTTTTACCATTAGCAAGAACTTGTTTCAGTTGCATATCATAAGGAATTCGAACAACTGCTTCAAATACAGTATCGGGAAGTACCGCTTGTGGAACTTCAATATCCACAGGCTTATTAGCTAAATGACAATTCGCACATACAATACGGCCAGTTGCTTCGCGCGGATTTTCATAACCCTGCTGTGCAAAAATGGGATATGCGTTTGAAATCCCTGCCCCAGTGATTATATATATCATGAGCGATACGGAAATGGAACGAGTAATCTCTTCCTTTATCCAAGAAAAGGTCTTTCTAGTTTGCATGGTCCAATCATTAATCCCGAAATTTTTTACAATAAAATTAGGTGGGTCGCTAGTATACTTCCCTATCCACGATGCTGCTATTTACTGAATAATTTTTACTAAAATATAGGAAAAGTTCGAAACGAATCTCTTAGATGTATAGAAAAAAGAGGATTTTGAATGTTTTGCTTATGTACAACAAAATAACAAACATTCTAATTGGGTCGGTATTTTTCAGTCATTCATTGAATGATAAATCACTACAAGTGACGGAGATACACGATTTAAATAACGGAAGATCCAATATTTTATAATTGTATCGATAATGACCGGAAAGGTAGAAACAAGGCCAGATATAATTTGATCGTTATGAGCAAATCCAAAATCTTTGTAGACAGAGCCAATCATTAGTTCCCAACCGTGGGGTGAATGGAATCCTATACACAAATCGGTTAATAAAAGAATAGAAAAAGCTTTTATTGTGTCGCTTAAGTTATATAGGAATTCTTGAACCCAAGAATTAAAAAGAATAAGTTCTTGGTTACCTAGAATAGAATAGGCAGTTAGAATAACGAAACAGATTATATTTCTCAAAAAGTTCAAAATCGTATGGATACGATCCTCATTGTACACCTTTATCAATTGGATCGTTTCTTTGTGAATTCCGATACGAAACTTTTGTAGATGTGTTTCTGGGTATTCCTTTATCATTTCGTTCAAAAAAAAGAGTTCCTCTAATTCTATGAATTTTTCTAGAATACTCTTTTCTTGAATATCATTTAAAAAAGTTTCAGATTTATTAGTATTCCACCAATTAATAACCCAAGATTCCAGACTTTTTTTAAATGAAAAAGAGATCCACCAGGGCAAAAAGACTATAGATGTAAGATATAGAAGGGAAATTAATGCTTTTTTTTTTTTTTTCATTTTTTCGTCTTTGAATTTGTAATGAACCCACTTCATTCGTCAACTCTATAGGATTTAAAATTTCTATCAAACATAAGTTCTATTACAAGGCCTGGAAGCTATGAACCTATTACCTATTTTTTATTTGTGAGTCAGGGGTTAGTCCTTAGAATTTAGAAAAAAAATACAGAACAAGCCTACCAATAAGAAAGAGCACACGAATGAAAAAAATATTGTTTCCGGAAATCTCAATTGTTCAAATTGGAAGTAATTCCCTCGTTTCAATGAATGCCCGAAGAGCCACTTCAAATTCCGATTTCGAGATGAAAGAATTCCTTTGTATCAAAATAACAAAAATTTCGACAAAAAATTCGCCAATTGACCCTAGTCTACAAGACTAATTGAGAGGGATTTCTGAAGAATATTTTGACATGATGATCAAAAATGAGTGGCAAAAGCAAAATAAGACGGAAAGGGGTTTTCGTTCAAAGTTATCATTATAAGTGGCCCGAGTAGTCCAAACTTTTGCTCATTTAGGAATACAAAAAAGGGAAAAAAGAAACGGTGATTTGCGAAAAAAGGGAAAATTCTTTACAAGATATGATCTATTGATATCTAACACATCAATTTCCAATATTGAAAAGAAAAAGAGAATTTCTTTATTCTAGATCTTATTCCGAACTGTTTTATTTTCTTTATCTATGAGATGAATCTATTATTTCAATTTTTTACTTGTTACTAAATTTACATACGCATAAAAATTTTTCGGACAAAAAAACTTTGTTTTCGAATTGTTCCGTATATATTTTTTTGTTCATCGGTATTAGTATTGTGAAGAAATTTAACTTTTGGATTTTTTGGCTCTTACTAAGAAATTGGTACACGCAAGAAATAGGCCAATTCCGCAGCTTTTTGCTCAATTTCTTGTGGAGTCAAATTCTCATCAGTACGAGTCAAAGGAATGGCTCCCTGGCCTCTGATTTCCATATAAAGGACACGCCTAGCAGAAATACCCTCTTTATCTTCTATTCTGATAGACTGAATATCTTTCATAAGGAATCGGAGTAGGATGCGACGATTTTTTCCAGGGAATCCCCAACGAAAAATACACACTACTCCCTCTTTTCTATCGAATCGATCATAACCACTACCGACATTCCACGAAATTGTACACCACAAATAAGAACTAATAAATAGACCAGCAATCCCATAGAAAGACATTACGAGCCCTTGTGGAAAAAAAATTATTTGCTGAAACGGAAAGAAAGATATCAAATTTCTGCCAAGGTAACTGGAAATTCCAACCAACAAAAACCCCAATGAACCTAAAAAAAGTATTAAGGCCCAGGAGAAATTATTTATTTTTCGAGACCCCGCTATAAATTCTATCCATATATGTTCTGATCGCCAATTCATACTCGATCCAGTTGCGTTTTATTGGAAGTGGGAGACTAGCCCAACAGAATTTGACTTTACTTTTATTGTTTCAAAAGTAACTTTCATCAACTCGCACTATTCTGATGTGAATCTTTAGGAAGAATTGATCGAATTCCTTAGATCTAAGAGCCTTTTCATATGATCTGCTATCTACACACATATGGATCCATTGGCTCTGTCAGCCATTCACTCCAATTTTTTTTCAAACAGGTCATTTACTTATATAGCACATTTACGTCTGCAAAAGAACCCTTTCCTCTTTGTTTGAAAAAAACCACATGTTATACCTTATTATATTAAATAGATATCTATGTTATGATCCAAGTCTAAATCTTGAAAAACTAAAAATAGATGATATTTACCCCCATTGAATCTAAAAAATCTTGTTTTTTTGAACATAAAGAAATAAAGAAGTCATCGCAATTGCCGGAAATACTAAGCCTACTAAAGGCACAAAAATAGAAGGTAAGTTGTTAAGAATTATCATAGAATGAGCGCCTCGATTTAATATTTGTACCTGTTATTTATATTAATCTTTAATTACCTTTTATTGTTATTTATATTGTTAGAAAGATATCTTATAATCATTATAATTCCTATATAATTATATATATAGTATTTATAAGTGAATATATATAATAAAATTGTAGAACTAAGTAAATGGACTTATTCATTTTTCTACCTGAACTATATGTATGAAAATCCACTTGTTTGTTATTCTTCTCTTTTTCTTATTTTATAACTTAAAAAAAATCAAGAGTTTTTTCTGCTCCCGAGAAATTCGTTTTTTTATTATTTAGCTTGCTTCGTAGAAGGTAGAAGAAAGAATTCAATCTTTTCTCTTGTTGATAGGGCTTTCGTAATTAGAAATCAGAAAATATCGGTAAAAAAAATTATCTGCATGATTCTTTCTACAATTTACGTTTATGTCACAAAAAAATCCACTCTTCGGATTTGATTTTGCTTTTGATTTCGCTAACTGAATACTTGTTCGCTAAAAAACTATTTGAACTTTAATTTTTTTCTTTAATAAAAATTAATTAACTTAAAGCTATACTTGATTTATGATTCAAAGGAAAGAAAGCGTGGAGCTGAAATAACTCATTCAGAACGCCCTTTAAAAGATTACGGGGTACGATTAGATCGAATAAGCCCTTATGGAATAAAAATTCGGCCGCTTGTGAACCTTCAAGTACTGTCTTATTCGATGTTTGTTCAATTACTCTTTTACCTGCAAATGCAACGTAGGCGTTGGGTTCAGCAATAATGATATCCCCTAACATACCAAAACTGGCTGTCACTCCACCCGTTGTAGGAGATGTAAGGATTGAAACATAAAATAACTTTTTATTCGATTGATAATCAGATAAAGCGGAAGATATTTTAGCCATTTGCATCAAGCTTACACTTCCTTCTTGCATGCGTGCGCCTCCGGAAGCACACACTAGAATAAGAGGTAAAAATTTATTGGCGGCATACTCGATCAAACGAGTGATTTTCTCACCTACTACGGATCCCATACTACCCCCCATAAACTGAAAATCCATAACCCCAACTGCTACGGGAATACCATTTAGCTGACCGGTGCCTGTTTGAACAGTGTCGGTTAATCCTGTCTTTCTTTGATAAGAATCAATACGATTCTTATAAGGTTCTTCCTCTGAATGAAATTCAATGGGATCCAGAGATACCATATCTTCATCCATAGGATCCCAAGTGCCAGGATCAATCAAGAGTTCAATTCTATCTGAACTACTCATTTTCAAATGATATCCACATTGTTCACAAATATTCATTCTTGACTTCAATTTTTTTTTATAATTTAATCCATAGCAAATTTCGCATTGAATCCACAAATGCCTGTATTTTTGAGTTACATCGAGATCATTCAAACTTTCTCTTATAGTTAAATCGCTACCGTTCGTACTAGTTCTTAGACCAGAATTCTCGTTTTCACTACTATTTCCACTTTCACCACAAATGTAACTATAAATGTAACTTTCACTGTAATTTTCACCACCACTTAAAATATAACTATCAATACATATTTGAGAACGAAGATAACTGTCAATGCAACTATTGATGTAATTATTCCAACTAAATTTAGTATCATATATATAATGATCATAGTCAGAGTCGTCACTCCTAGACCCTGTATTCAGATAACTAGAATTCCAATAACTATAAGAAGAACTTTTCATTTCTAGTTCACTCAGAAAAAAATGATCATTGTCCATCTCAAAAATCTCAAAAACTTGATTTTCCATATCAAAATAGATGGAATAACTGTCCCTGTTACTATCCCTAACTAAAAAAGTGCTATCCGCGCCGAAATTCCGAATGTCCCTAATGTCGACTAAATGATCAACATTACTGTAACTAGAACTGTCCCTATTACTCCAACTTTGGGTGTTTTTATCTGTATCATTTCTAATGGGGTCTTCACTTACACTGGTATTTTCAAGAGGACCAAGACTATCCGTTAATTTACTTAGCCTACACTTGTATTCTAACTCCACGTTAGATAACATCGAATTGAACCACCCTTTTTTCATAGAACTTTCTTGCCGCTATTTACATCAAAATAAATGGATGAATAGTCATTCAATGAAAAATCATTTGAATATTGCATTTTCTCTCACAAAAGGCATATATCCAATATCCAATAACTCGGATTATTAACTAAAAAGAAGTGTAAGAAGTAGGTATTGATTCTCTTTTGCTTTGTAAGAGCAAGAACCCGGGGCGGGGTATTTTGATTATGATGATTCTGATGAAACAATGTTTTCATTTCTTTTTATAATAATTCAATCTTTTTATAATAATTCAAAATAGATAATTCTATTTAGAAAAAAATAGAATTCTATAACCATTAGATTATTTATTTGAATATTTTTTTAAGTATAGAATAGGAATTTTTCATGTTGTGTAAAATTCACATCGAGAAAAGAAATTTTTCTTTTCTACTCGGAAGAACATTTTTCGTAAAATCTCGTCTATTTTTAAGTTTCTATTGCAACACGGAAAAAGGGCAATATACAGGATGGGTAAAAGAAGTTGTGAGACTTGGCTCGACCACGCATGGTCTGAGCCTACGGGATCTAGAAG